TTAGTCTAGTATAGTTCCCTATCTATGATTCTGCTATGTACTAAAAGAATTTTATTGTAATGGAATAGAATATAGGAGGAATCGAATCCCTTGTATGAGTAAAAAGAATAAGTACAGTTTTGAATGTTTTGCTTATGTACAAAGTAACAACCAACCATTCTAATTGGATCAGTGAATCATTTTTCAGTCATTCATTGAATGATAAATCACTACAAGTGAGGGAGATACACGATTTAAATAACGGAAAATCAAATATTTTAAAATTGTATCTAGAATGACCGGAAAGGTAGAAACAAGACCGGATATAATTTGATCATTATGAGCAAATCCAAAATCTTTGTAGACAGATCCAATCATTAGTTCCCAACCGTGGGGCGAATGGAACCCTATACATAAATCAGTTACTAAAAGAATGGAAAAGGCTTTGATTGTGTCGCTTAAGTTATATAGAAATTCTTGAACCCAATAGTTAAGAATAACAAGTTCTTCATTACCTAGCATAGAATAACCACTTAGAATAACGAAACAGATCATATTTGTCGAGAAGTGCAAAATCGTATGGATACAATCTTCATTGTGCATCTTGATCAATTGGATCGTTTCGTTGTAGATTCCGATACGAAGCTTTTCTAGATGTGTTCCCGGGTATTCCTTTATCATTTCGTCCAAGAATAAGAGTTCCTCTAATTCTATGAATTTTTTTAGAATACTCTTTTCTTGAATATCATTCAAAAAAATTTCGGATTGACTAGTATCCCACCAATTAGTAACCCAAGATTCCAGACTTTTAGTAAATGAGAGAGAGATCCACCAGGGCAAAAATACTATAGATGCAAGATATAGAAGGGGAATGAATGCTTTCTTTTTTGCCATTTTTTCGTCTTTGAATTTTTAATGAACTCACCCCATTCGTTGACGCTATACGATACTAACTAATATTCCTATCAAGGATCAGTTCTATTACAAGTTATCGAGCCCACGAATCTATTCCCCGCTTTTTTTGTGTATGATTCAGCGGTTAGTACTTGAATTTATAAATAATACAGAAATGGAATAAAAAAGAATCCACTTCGAATAAAGAGATTGTTTCCAAATCTATCACTTGCTAAAATTCGAAGAGAGTGACCCCTTTCAATAAAGAAATGCATGAAAGAGCCCCTTCAAGTAACAAATATTATTCAGATTTTGAAACGAAAGAACTCTCTTTCTATCAAAATATCCAATTTTTTGAAAAAAAAAACGACGCATAGTCCGGGAATAATTGAGAGAATTTTCTGAAGAATATTGTGATTCTGATAAAAAAAATTACTACCAAAACAAGACAAAAAAGCTATCGTTATAAGCATCCCAATCGTTTGGTAATTAAGAAGTACAAAAAGGGATAAAAAGAAAAATTGATTGACAAAACAAAAAAAAAAGAGAATCTACAAGATATAATCTCTCTATTGAAAATAAAAAAAAGCATTCATTCTTTTCATTTCAGTTTCAATTCATTTTTTAAAATACTTCAATTGGTACACGCAAGAAATAAGCCAATTCAGCAGCTTTTTGCTCAAGTTCTCGTGGAGTCAAATTCTCATCAGTACGAGTCAAAGGAATAGCGCCATGGCCTCTGATTTCCATATAAAGGACACGACGAGCATAAATACCCTCTTTCACTTCTATTCTGATGGACTGGACGTCTTTCATAAAGAATTGGAGGAAGATGCGACGATTTTTTCCAGGAAATCCCCAACGAAAAATACACACTATTCCTTCTTTTCTATCGAACCGATCATAACCACTACCTACATTCCACGAAATTGTGCACCACAAATAAGAGCTAATAAAGAGACCCGCAATTCCGTAGAAAGACATCACGATCCCCTGTGGAAAAAAAATGATTTGCGTAGGCGGAAATAAAGATATCAAATTTCTACCAAGATAACTGGAAATTCCAACTAATAAAAACCCTAATGAACCTAAAAAAAGGATAAAGGCCCAGCAGAAATTACTTGTTTTTCGAGACCCTGCTATAAGTTCTATCCATATATGTTCTGATCGCCAATTCATACTAGATCTAGTTGCATTTTATTGAAATTGAGAGAATAACCCAAATTAATTTGACTTTTTGTGTGTTTCCGAAATAACTCTCATCAACTAGCACTATTCTGATGTGAACTTTTATTTTAGGAGTAATTCATCGAATTGGTTAGATATAAAATAATAATATCCATTTCGTATGATTTCCTATAGATATCCACATACATATAGATATATTCACTTTACATTTAAGGCATTCGCCCCGATCCCGATTTGATTTCGTTGCAAATAGCTATAATTTATTTACTCATATATCATGTTTACACACGAATAACAATAATAGTTTCTTTATGTTCGGGGGAAACCACATCACATATTTTATTCTAAGAAATAGATATCTGTGTTATGGTCTAAGCCTAAATCTTGAAAAAAAAAAAAAACAAAATAGATGAGATTTAGCCCCATCATATCGATATCTAAAAAATCTTGTTTTTTTGAATATGAAGAGATAAAGAAGCCATCGCAATTGCCGGCAATATTAGGCCCACGAAAGGCACAAAAAAAGAGGGTAAATTTGTCATAAAATGGATACCTGGATTTACTATTTTTACCTGTTATTGTTATATTGTTATTTATATTGTTATAAAGGTATCTTATAATCATTATTTATAATTCATATAGAATTATACTAAGCATATCTAAGTGAGTATATGTGATATAATAAAAAATATATAAATATAATAAAATAAGTGCAAGGAATGTCAAACTAAATAAATATAATTTTTCATCTTTCTACATGAAATATATATATATATGATAATCGCCTTTTTTATTATCTTGTTTTTGTCTTATAATTTGAATTTCATAAAATGGAATAAAATAAAGAAAGAGTTTCTTACAACTTCCTGAAAAATTTGTTACAATCCGATCCGGGAATAGGGAGTCTTAGTAAAACTGGGGATTCTAAAAAAATATCGAAAGATGCAAGATTCTGTACTTTTCACTTTTAAATTTTCTATATTTGAATTATATATACATAAGAAGAGAACGTGAAATTCGCTTTATTCTCCTTGCCTAATTTTAATTTAGCGGAAGAAGGAATGCATTCTTTTTTTTTTGATAGAGGTTTTTACTGATTAGTAATCGGGAATGTCGGTAAAAAAAAATGATCCGCATAATTATTTTTACAATTAAATCTTATGTTATCAAATGCTACCAAGCCAAAATCCGTAGAATGGATTTTGGCTTTGATTTCTATAAACTAAATAACTACTCGTTTTATAAAAAAAAATAATAATTTATATTTTGATTAATTAATATATATTTTTTTTTATTAAGGATCCACTTGATTGAATTTTGATTCAGAGAAAAGAAAGCGTGGAGCTGAAATAACTCACTCAGAACGTCTTTTAAAAGATTACGTGGTACGATTAGGTCGAATTGGCCCTTATGGAATAAATATTCAGCCGTTTGTGAGCCCTCAGGTACTGTCGTATTCAATGTTTGTTCAATTACTCTTTTACCCGCAAATGCAATGTAGGCATTGGGTTCGGCAATAATGATATCGCCCAACATACCAAAGCTGGCTGTCACCCCACCAGTAGTAGGAGATGTAAGGATTGATACATAGAATAACTTTTTCTTTGATTGATAATCATATAAAGCGGAAGCTATTTTAGCCATTTGCATCAAGCTCAAACTTCCTTCTTGCATGCGTGCTCCTCCGGAAGCACACACTAGAATAAGAGGCAAAAACCGATTGGTAGCATATTCGATCAAACGAGTGATCTTCTCGCCAACTACGGAGCCCATACTACCCCCCATAAACTGAAAATCCATAACCCCAATTGCTATGGGAATACCGTTTAGTTGACCTGTGCCTGTTTGAACAGCCTCAGTTAATCCTGTTTTTCTTTGATAAGAATCAATACGATCTTTGTAAGATTCCTCTTCCAACGGAAATTCAATGGTATCCACAGAGACCATATCTTCATCCATAGGAACCCAAGTACCTGGATCAATCAAAAGTTCTATTCTATCTGAACTACTCATTTTCAAATGATGTCCACAGTGTTCGCAAATATTCATTTTTGATTTCAAAAATTTCTTATAATTTAATCCATAACAATTTTCGCATTGAACCCATAAATGCCTATATTTTTGAGTAAAATCTAGATCATTAGAATTTTCCGTTTCTGTTATAGTTAACTCACTACCAGCCGGACTCGTTTTTATACTTGAACTCTGGGTTTCACTACTATTTCTGCTTTCATCAAAAATGTAACTAGAAATGTAATTGTCATTGTAATTGACAATACCACTTAAAATGTAACTATCAATACAAATTTGAGAACGAAAATAGCTGTCAATACAGCTAGTAATGTGTTTATTCCAACTATATTTAGTATCATATATGTAAGGATCATAGTGGGGATCATCACTATTAGATACACTATTTAGATAACAAAAATTCCGAGAATTAGAAAAAGAGCTTTCTAGTTCACTTAGAAAAGAATGAGCATTGTCAATCTCAAAAATTTTATTTTCAATATCAAAACATATGAAATAACTGTCCCTATTATCCCTAACTAAAAAAGTATCATCAGGTACGAAATTATGAATGTCTCTAACGCCGACTAAATGATCAACATTACTGTAACTAGAATTGTCACTATCGCTCCCACTAAGAGTGTTTTTATCTATATCATTTCTAATCGGGTCTTCACTTACACTGGTATTTTCAATAGAACCAAGGCTGCCCATTGATTTACTTAGCCCATACCCGTATTCTAACTCCTTTTTTTTGGACAACATCGAGTTGAACCACCCTTTTTCCATAAAGCCTTGTTGCACATATTTACATGAAAAATACAATAGATGAATAGTCATTCGATAAAAAATCATTTGAATATTTCATTTACTATCCTAATACGCATCCAAATACAATCACTAGGGTTCTATTAACAAAAAAAACAAGT